TACGTAAATGTAATTCATTGTTCAAACAACTATTCAGAGTTCCTAGAGCTCCTTGTAAAGCTTGTTGGAAAACCCGTTGCCGGACTTGATTAATCGTTCTTTCTTGTTCAAAAAGAATGGTTTCGTTTTTGTAATTTTCTAATTGTTCCAAAATTTTATAAGTTGAATTAATCAAATTCAATTTTTCTCGTTCTATCTCAGAGTATCCATTTACCCGAAACTGATCTGCCTCCATTTCCACTTTCCGTAAGCGGGCCTGGGCTTTTTCCAGCTGTTCAACAGCTCCCCTTCGCAATTCTTCTGAATTTCGAATAGTATTCAAGATCTTCTGTTTTCGATTATCTAATAAATCACTTAATGAAAGTAGATTATCTTTCCATTCATTTTCATTTCGAAAATTCCATGATCCCTTCCCGAACCAAACATGAATCTTTCGATTCATTTGGCTCTCACGCTCAATTACTTATCAATTACTTAATTGATAGAGAATTCATTCCCATACATATAGATACACATATACTATATATATATATATATATATATTTCGCGTAATGAGCCTATCCTCTCCCTCTTTTATCTATTCCTATTTTAATTAAAAGATTGATCTCTACTCATATTTCACAATATTGAAACTGATCAATAATTATAATCCAAGACTAAAATATTCGGAGGATTCTTATGACAAAACTATATCAAATATAGAAATATATCAAATCAAATATATTTGTTTGTATAATATATAATTTAGAATTAATAGAAAATTTCTAATGTTTAATTTTGTAATTGTCAGCAAAGTTGTTTCTTTTTTTTTTTTCTTTCAAATCCAAAGAATTCTTCTAACTTTATACATAGGTCATCAATTCAGCATTGTAAAAAAGGCTCAAATCATTTTATCGATATGAGTGTTTTATATCGAAAAAGATTCGAACCATTTATTTTGATTTCTGTATTGTCTAAAAAAAATTCTTTATTTTATAAACTATGTATTTCTAAACTAAACATAGTATTAGAAAGAGTACCATGCTGCATCTGAACTTCAAACAGTTTGGCTTTAACCATATTAACGGTCCCAGATTATTGGTTAATAGAGAATCAGAGTCGATATACCAATGAATGAATCACGAAATGCTATGGTTCTAAAATATGATTTTTGAATTGATTCAGAAGTAATTCGTGGGATGATGCACTCTTTTCCTTCCTAGCTCGAACAAAAAAAGTGCAGCTGGGCGGATCCAGCCTATTCTTGAAATAAACAACTCGCACACACTCCCTTTCCAAAAAAGATCAATACACCAAGCACTACGCTTAGATTTATTGGATTTGTTGCAAAAATATCGGTATTAAACCCGAAACTCCCGGCAGATGGCCAGTGACCCAAGGAAACGAAAGAATCGGTTACATTTTTCATATGATCTCCTATTTTGTTTTATGTGGACTAAAAAAAAGAACTCTGTCTCTTTTTGTATTATATCACTTTCAATTCTTTTTCTATTTTTCCTTTATATTTCTATATTGATTTTATTCATTTTAATTTACCTATAAAGAATCAAAAAAGGATTCTATTTCTATAGAAATGTATTTTTTTTTTTCAATTACAAAAAAATACCAAAAAGAATTATCATTATTAGAATTAGGGACCAAGTCTCATGTCAATAGCGAAAAACCTCATTTGTTGAAATACTCTTTAAATAAAAAAAGGCTTTACTTTGAACTAAGAAAAGGGGGAAGGAAGGAGGCGAGTCGGTGCGGTAATTCCTCATCCTCAAATAAATCCTTCCCATAGATTATTGTCCAACGAAAAAGGAATTGTAGGAGTGAAATCTTGATATACTTTAAAAAAGCAAGGGGTAAGTCTTAATCCATAAAAAAAAAAGAAAGAATTCTCGTATTTATAGGACTAAACAAAGGGATTGGCAAATAAAAGGGCCAATGCTACAACCAGACCATAAATAGTTAAGGCTTCCATAAAAGCCAAACTAAGCAATAAAGTACCTCGTATTTTTCCTTCCGCCTCGGGCTGTCTTGCAATACCTTCTACAGCTTGTCCCGCAGCAGTGCCTTGACCAACCCCAGGCCCAATAGAAGCAAGTCCTACAGCTAACCCAGCAGCAATAACGGAAGCGGCAGAAATCAATGGATTCATGATAAATTCCTCGCACGAAAATAAAGAAAAAGAAATAGTTAATGATACAATCATTCAATGAGTTTTGGCTTAATTATTCCGTCGCTAAGATTCAACCAGCTGAAGTAACTAAAAACTTCGAATTGAGAATTGAAGTAATAATATTCATTATTGAACTTTCAGAAAGAACTATTTCCATATCTCTTTTTTAGTTCCTATCCAAAGGATTTTTGTGAATGCATACATACACCCTTTACCCGTCCACTTCTGTTTTCCAAACCATTATTTGAATTTTCCATTATTTGTCTTTATTTTATTTTATTTCATATATTTATTGATTCAATTTCGAATCAAAGACGAAATAGAAGAACTCCTATA